GACCGAAAATCATTTTTTTTTCTTGTTTTCAACAGAAAGGAGAAGTTTTTAAGCTATGCATATTTTAAGATACAATCAATCGAGTCGAATAATCTAAACTAGATCCAATAAAAATAAGAATTCATTTTTTTTTAGGATAAATACGACCAACAGAATTCAAGATAAAAAAAAAAAATGAATAGAATATGATAATATTTTTATCCATTTTGGATTGGATCGAATTAGGCGGCGACATGGCCAAGTGGTAAGGCGGGGGACTGCAAATCCTTTATCCCCGGTTCAAGTCCGGGTGTCGCCTGATCAAAAAAATTTGGAATTTCTTATCTTGCTGATCTAATTAAAGGAATTCTTACCCCGCGGGAGCAGAGGCAAAGTACTAAAAAGTACTAAGCGGACGTGTCGTCAATACTTTTTTTTAGAACCATGGGTTCTGGGTGTGGCCCAAACCGGTACAGTGCCAATATAGATGAAGCAACCCACTTATTAATTTTAATGAAATTTCATAATTCAATTTCATTATTTCTTAATGATTGGTTATTTTTTTTTTCAATTGAATCAAATTAATAGTGAGAGTAAATTCTAGGATTCAGAACTACGAAAGTCAAAGTTTGGAAATCTTGGTATCCAATCCTGTTACTAAAGGATACTCCATTTTTTTCTCCTAAGATTTTTATACGTATACGAAAGACTATCAAGATCTCCTAATTATCTTATACTAGCGATAGTATCTAGTGACTCCGTCTGGTATTAAATTAGATTGGATAGGATGAGAGGAACTTTATTTAGGAGTTGTGGAAAAGCCTGAAAATCCTTTATATCCAAACTTACCAGAGTCTCTGAGTGTTCAGACATGCAATCAGGATGGGTTGTCCACTCTTATAGAGTCAAGAAACAAAAATAAAGAATATATGTAGTAATAGTGGTGGTTTCTCCCGATTCTTTCACAGAAAAACAATAAGGCTTCGATCAAATAAAATAGGAAGTATAGATATCTGATAGAAATGATAGAAAGTTTTTTCTCTTGATAGTATATTTTTATGTTTTTTGCTTATGAAAGAAGGGTACCAAAACAAACAAAAGGTCTTACTATTCTTTATTCTTACCTGTTCCATTAGGAGCATTCCTTTGAGATTTCCAAAGGTGTGTGTATTGTATTTGTACTTAATGCTTCCTGAGTCTACCAGAAATCCTATAATAATAATATAAGAACTTGTTACAAATGTATTCATTGAATTGGTCTGGTTCATCAATAGCCTTAATTAAGAATCCTATTTTGACTCTATGCCATTGATTCCACTATGATTATTAATCAATAATAGAATAATTCCTTCATGGAGATAGGGGACATAATTCACATGGATATAGTAAGTCTTGCTTGGGCTGCTTTAATGGTAGTCTTTACATTTTCTCTTTCACTTGTAGTATGGGGAAGGAGTGGACTCTAGGGCTAGGGTGCTAATTGAGTAATCGATTGAGTCATCGAATTTTATTAATTCTTTATTGATCGTTTTGTGAAGCCTTAAAAAAACGTCTCTATTTCAAAATTGTACTGGAATACGGGAATGAATAAGAAAATACAATAATGAATAATAACCATTCGATCAAACAATGAATGATTACCATAATTGTATTTCGAAACTAAAATCTACACATGATAGGAAATCAAATTTTTCCTAAATATTCTATTTAGGTGAATCAGCTCTTACCAGAATTATGGATATTACAATGAAAAAACCAATCCGTATTTTTTTTTCTTTATTTGTTTACACTTTTTCTTCACTTTTACTGTTTGAATAGAAAGTCTTCTGCTATAACGGCAATACATTTTCTTTCCACTGGAAGCGCCTAGCAGTTGTCCAAAGAGGTCCCACAAATAGATATTTCTTCCATTGAGCGATCCATATATCGCACATTTAACGTTTGTTTTAGACTCCTATAAATTTTTTAGGCTTTTTTTTCGCTACATATATTTTATCGCGACGAAAAAAATAGAACTAGAGTGCTATTTAGAGGTACACCTATTAGATATTGTAAATTGATCTATATCAAATGAATGAAGACTATATTCGTATACAATAAAACTTTATAAAGGTTACGTTATATACTAAGAAGTTATATACTAAGAAATAGTATATAATACTAGATATAGATAGTGTGGTAGAAAGAACTATATATATAGTTCTTTCTACCACACTATCTCAGATACTTCTACTTCTAATTCCAGCCCTATCATTTAATTTAAGACTTCAAGTTTGAATTCCTTTCTTTTATTTCTTCAATCATTGATAAGAACTAATAATTCAAGTTTCATTCAAATTAATTATTTTGGCTGACTGTTTTTACGTATATGATAAGTAAAAAAGCAGTAGGAACTAAAATAAACAGTGCAGTAGCAATAAGTGCGAGAATATTTACTTCCATAATCTTCTTTTTTTGTTTCGCAATAACTCGGGATCTAATCCCATAGAGATGATAAATTTGACTCCTATAAATTCAATGGGATGAATTGCATCCTGATGATACTGAATCAGATCAATATTATATTATGAATAACAATATCTGATCTATCAAATCGATTCATCCTCGAGAATTGAATAGTATAACACAGAAAAATCTTTTCTTCATACTAAATCAACAATGCCATTTTGGATTGGATTATAAATCCTATCATTGGATTTTCATATTTTTTCCACTCTTTCTTTTCCATTTTTTTTCTATAAGCTATTATCTTCCTTATTCAATATTCAATTCTACTACTTATACATACAATAGTATACATACAATACATACAATTATGAGGTATTATATGACCGGTATTCTATGGGTCATACACAGATACAATTCAGACAGTAGAAGTGAAATGAAAAAAAGGACAGATTAAGTATAAAAAATAGAATATTTCAAAAATTTACTAAATACTAAAAAGAGGGCCTCGCTTGTTTGGTCGTTTTTTATTTAATTAGTATCTTCTTGGATTGGGATTAGAACGTATACATTACAAATTCAGTATGCTATTTGAATGAGAATGAGATAGGTTGTTTCCAACCAATTATAATTATAATAATTGAGGATACACAAACAAAGCCGGAATTCGAAAAAGTGTGGTTTAACCTGAACTTGAAAAGTACTCTGTCGAGGTAATTATATTAAGTTTATTGTGTATCGTACAATAAACGAAGATAGTTTGTGTCCGCACTCCCGGTAAAATATGGACACTCTCTTCCATTTCATTGATCAACAAGAACAATCGAAAAAGAAAGTAAGTATGGTATCTCTTAAAATACTTAATCAATATAGTCTGAATATGGCACGCCGATTGTACCAATCCACATATGGCTTTACTAATAAATATAAAATAAATGGATACTCGTGGAAGAAATTTCAGTTCCCATCTTTGTCTGATGAGAAATGCGAAAAAAAATAAGGATCCCCCACCGGAATTCTATTTTGCCCCTTGTCTTCCTTTTCACAGAAAATAGAAAGATGAATTGAGAAATTCATCGGATCCTAGTTCGGGACTGACGGGGCTCGAACCCGCAGCTTCCGCCTTGACAGGGCGGTGCTCTGACCAATTGAACTACAATCCCGGCGAGGTGTATGGAATATACATTCTTATGGTTTCATAAGAATATTCTACTCGTCATGTTGTAAGAGATACACGAATGATATATTGATATCATATCCACATAGATATGTGCTTTAGTGAGAGTGATACGAATTACTAGTAACTTGTGGTTCTTTTATTAATATTAAATAAGAAATCTTTCAATAAGAAAGATCCGTTTCTGGATCCTTTATTTAAGGACCATGAATATGGATCGTTAGAAAGATCAGAACGGCCGAGAAACATATAGATAGAGCAAAAAAATTGACTTTTTATCTTTATTTATATTTATACGGATCAGGCATTTTCGTTTCTGTAGAACAAATGGATTATATCATATTCATGGAGCGGCTAATTTTTGGGCCGAGCTGGATTTGAACCAGCGTAGACATATCGCCAACGAATTTACAGTCCGTCCCCATTAACCGCTCGGGCATCGACCCAGGAAGAATTCATTCTAGGCTTATTGATAATCCACGATCCACTTCCTTTCGTAGTACCCTACCCCCAGGGGAAGTCGAATCCCCGCTGCCTCCTTGAAAGAGAGATGTCCTGAACCACTAGACGATGGGGGCATATCCGCCCGACCGTCATCATACTATGATGATAGTATGATCAGTTTTTTGGAATTGTCAATATAATCTAATGGTATGGCTAAATCCAAAGAGTCTTTCCCATTTTCTATGTTATGTTAAGATTTTTTTTTTATTTTATTTGATATTTCACTTCAGAAATGAAGCATCTCATACTATTCTATATAACTCTATATAATGAAAAAAAGTATAGGATTCCTTCAGTTCGGTCAATGATTGGTGGTCCGACCTGAAAAAAGGGTAAACCCCCACTTTCTTTCTTTTTTTATTCATTGCTTCGTTTATTGTTCAGATGAAATATGCCAATCACTATCTCACACTAAGTCAGAAAAAAAAAGAAAATAATTTGACCCCTAGGTCAATAAGATTTTTTTCTGAATAAGTGCATATTCATATATGTACGTATATTACTAGACTAGTGCATATATACATTAGACTTCATAATGGAAAATGACTAATTCATGAATTGAATAGGGCCCTTTTAACTCAGCGGTAGAGTAACGCCATGGTAAGGCGTAAGTCATCGGTTCAAATCCGATAAAGGGCTTTTTCCAATAAACTCAAGTCACTCACATCTTAGTGTTCGTATTTCAACGTAGAATAGAGATATTGTTCATAAAAAAAGAAAAAGGTAATAATGAGCTCCGCTTATTAGGAGTTGAGTTATACTTAAAAAGTTGAACATTGAATCATTATCATAATGACTAATTGCACTTTTGGGGGATTACACCCTGTAGTGACATAATAGTCCTCTTCATACCTTAATTATTCCATTTTTTTGTTCTGGCTGGGCTAATAAATAT